AGAGCAAGTAATTGCTGAGATGCGCGCAGGAACAGCCACTTTGAGTGTTAAAGAGAAGGTTCGAAAACATATTTATTCTGATTCAGAGGGCGAAATGCATTGGAATACCGATGTATATCATGCATCGGAATTTACATATGGGAATGTTCATCTCTTACCAAAAACAAGTCATTTATGGATCTTATTAGGGGAGCCATGGAAATCCAGTCTCGTCTCCCTTTCGATTCACAAGGATCAAGATCAAATGAACGCTCATTCTCTTTCTAGCAAACGAAGATCTATTTCTAACCCCTCAGGAATTACTAATCAAGCGCGACCCAAATTCTTTAGGTTGGAGTGTTCTGGGAAAAGGGGGGGTGGGATTCCTAATTTTTCAGAACGTAATCGAATCATAACGGGTCTTTGTAATCTCAGATATAAGGCCATTCTCGACGAGAATTCTGATTTATTGGCAAAGCGGCGAAGAAATCGATTCATCATCCCACTCCAAACGATTCAAGAACGCGAGAACGAACTAACACCCTCTTTGGGGATCTCAATTGAAATACCGATCAATGGGATTTTCCGTACAAACAGTATTCTTGCATATTTCGATGATCCGCAATATAGAAGAAAGCACTCGGGAATTACTAAATATGAAACAGTCGAAATGCAGTCAATCGTCAAAAAAGAGGATTTCATTGAGTATGGGGGAGTCACGGAATTAAAGCCAAAAGAACCAATAAAAGTCGATCGATTTTTTTTTATTCCCGAGGAAGTGCATCTCTTACCCGAATCTTCTTCGATACTGGTAAGAAACAATAGTATTATTGGAGGAGATACACCAATCACTTTAAAGACAAGAAGCCGAGTGGGCGGGTTAGTCCGAGTGGAGAGAAAAAAAAAAAGAATTGAACTTAGAATCTTTCCTGGAGATATCCATTTTCCTGGAAAGACAGCAACGATCTCCCAACATAGTGTCGTTTTGATACCACCAAGAACAGGAAAGAGAAATTCCAAGGAAGACAAAAAATGGCTCTATATCCAACGGCTCACACTTACCAAGAGAAACTATTTTGTTTTAGTTCGACCTGTAATCACATACGAAATAACGGATGGGATTAATTTAGTAAGACTTTTACCCCCGGATATACTGCAAGAAAGGGATAATGTACAACTTCAAATTGTCAATTATATCTTTTATGGAAACGGCACGCTAATTCGGGCAAGTTCGGAGACAGGTATTCAATTAGTTCGGACTTGTTTAGTATTGAATTGGGACCAAGACAAAAAAAGTTCTTCTAGCGACGAGGCCCGTGCTTCCTTTGTTGAAATAAGGACAAATGGTTTGATTCAAGATTTTCTAAGAATCGACTTAGCAAAATCGCCTATTTCGTATACTATCAAAAGGAATGATCTATCGGGTTCAGGGTTTATCTCCGAGAGTGAATCAGATCGTACCAGGATCAACCCCTTTTCTTCCATTTATTCCTATTCCAGAGCAAGGATTCGAGAATCCCTTACCCAACATCAAGGAACTATCCATACGTTGTTGAATCAAAATAACGAATGCCAATCTTTGATAATTTTGTCAGCATCCAATTGTTCTTGTTCGCGACTAGGTCCATTCAACGCTGTAAAGTCTCCCGATGTGAGAAAAGAATTCAGTCACAAGGACCCTCTAATTTCAACTAGGAAATTGTTGGGTCCTTTAGGAACAGATCTTCAAATTGCGAATTTTTATTCATTTTCACATTTAATAACTTCTAATCAGATCTTGGTAACTAACTATTTCCAACTTGACAATTTGAAACCGACTTTTCAAGTACTTCAATATTTTTTAATGGATGAAAATGGGAAAATTGTGAAGCCCGATCCGTGCAAGAACATCATTTTGAATCCATTTGAATTAAATTGGGATTTTTTGCATTACACTTGTTGTGAAAAGTCATCTACAATCATTAGTCTTGGGCAGTTTATTTGTGAAAATGTACGGATAGCCAAAAAAGGACCGCATCTAAAATCGGGTCAAGTTCTAATTGTTCAAGTTGACTCTGTAATAATACGATCGGCTAAGCCCTTTTTGGCTACCCCAGGGGCAACCATGCATGGTCATTATGGGAAAATGCTTTCTAAAGGAGATACATTAGTTACATTTATCTATGAAAAATCAAGATCTGGTGATATAACGCAAGGTCTTCCAAAAGTGGAACAGGTGTTAGAAGTGCGTTCAATTGCTTCAATATCAATGAATCTCAAAAAGAGGGTGGAGGGTTGGAACAAATGTATAATAAGAATTCTTGGAATTCCTTGGGGATTCTTGATTGGTGCTGAGCTAACTCTAGTGCAAAGTCGTATCTCTTTAGTTAATAAGATCCAAAAGGTTTATCGATCCCAGGGCGTGCAGATACATAATAGGCATATCGAAATTATTGTCCGTCAAATAACCTCCAAAGTGTTGGTTTCAGAAGACGGACTGTCTAATGTTTTTTTACCCGGAGAACTCGTTGGATTGTTGCGAGCGGAACGAATGGGACGCGCTTTGGAAGAAGCGATCTATTACCGAGCTGTCTTATTGGGAATAACCAGAGCGTCTCTGAATACTCAAAGTTTCATATCTGAAGCGAGTTTTCAGGAAACTGCTCGAGTTTTAGCAAAAGCGGCTCTCCGGGGTCGTATCGATTGGTTGAAAGGCCTGAAAGAGAACGTTGTTCTGGGGGGAATGATACCGGTTGGTACTGGATTCAAAGGCAAAGGATTAGTGCACCCTCCAAGGCAACATAAGCATCTTCCCTTGGAAATAAAAGAGAAGAATCTATTCGAGGGGGTAATGAGAGATATTTTATTTCACCACAAAACCTTATTTGATTCTTTCCTTTCAAAGAATTTCCACGATACATCAGAACAATCATTTCTAGTATTTAATGATTCCTAAGAGCAGATTCACCCTTTTGATTTTAAAAGGATCTATATTTGGATTTGATCCAGTCATTTGATTTGGTAAGAGTAATCAAAATAATAATGAATAGAAAAGAAGAATGGCTTGGCCCTATCTTTCGGGCCAATCTCTGGTAGAAGGGAAGGTTCCATCGGAACAATTTTTTTTTTCAGGGTACCTCGTCTCTTTTTGTTTTTTTTTTCAAAAAACAAAAAGAGGGAGGAGTGTGGGGAGAAATGACAAGAAGATATTGGAACATAAATTTGGAAGAGATGATGGAAGCGGGAGTTCATTTTGGCCATGATATTCGAAAATGGAATCCTAAAATGGCACCTTATATCTCTGCAAAGCGCAAAGGTAGGCATATTACAAATCTTATTAAAACTGCTCGTTTTTTATCAGAAACTTGTGATTTGGTTTTTGATGCAGCCAGTAAGAAAAAACAATTCTTAATTGTTGGCACTAAAAAAAAAGCAGCTGATTCAGTATTACGGGCTGCAATAAGGGCTCGGTGTCATTATGTTAATAAAAAATGGCTCAGCGGGATGTTAACGAATTGGTCGACTACAGAAACGAGACTTCAGAAGTTTAGAGACTTGAGAACCAAACAAAAAACAGGAAGATTGGATCGTCTTCCGAAACGAGATGCGGCCATCTTGAAAAGACAATTATCTCACTTGCAAAGATATCTTGGCGGGATTAAATATATGACAGACTTACCCGATATTGTAATCGTTGTTGATCAGCACGAAGAATATACGGCCCTTCGGGAATGTATCACTTTAGGAATTCCAACAATTTGTTTAATCGATACAAATTGTGACCCCAATCTCGCAGATATTTCGATTCCAGCGAATGATGATTCTATCTCTTCCCTCCGATTTATTCTTAACAAATTAGTATTCGCAATTCGTGAGGGCCGTTCTGAGTCTCTAAGAAATCCGTAATTAATAAGAATAAAAAGAACTTATGTCGTTTCGGAACCCTCATAGATTTATCGAATCGCTTACTATTTCTGAATCTCAAAAACGAGATAAAAAGAACTGGGCTATAGAGTGTGATTAGTTGGTATTCCAAATATACGATTCAAGTAGTTAAGTCAAGAAAAAGATGGTTGAATCAAAATAATTTCGTTTAAAGTTTTCTTTTTGTCAGAGAGCAATATGAATCTTTTATCAGGTTCCACCAACATACTAAAAGGGTTATACGAGCTATCCAGTGTGGAAGTAGGCCAACATTTCTATTGGAAAATCGGGGGTTTCCAAGTTCACGGTCAAGTACTGATTACTTCGTGGGTTGTAATTGCTATCTTATTAGGTTCCGCTGCGCTAGCTGTTCGGAAACCACAAACCATTCCGACCGGCGTTCAGAATTTCTTCGAATATGTCCTTGAATTCATTCGAGATGTGAGTCAAACTCAAATTGGAGAAGAATACGACCCTTGGGTTCCTTTTATTGGAACTATGTTTCTCTTTATTTTTGTTTCTAATTGGTCGGGCGCTCTTTTACCTTGGAAAATCATACAATTACCTCACGGGGAGTTAGCCGCACCCACGAATGATATAAATACTACGGTTGCTTTGGCTTTACTCACGTCAGTGGCATATTTCTATGCGGGTCTTACTAAAAAAGGGTTAGCTTATTTCGGGAAATATATTCAACCAACTCCAATCCTTTTACCTATTAACATCTTAGAAGATTTCACAAAGCCCTTATCACTTAGTTTTCGCCTGTTTGGAAATATATTAGCTGATGAATTAGTAGTTGTTGTTCTTGTTTCGTTAGTACCTTTAGTGGTTCCTATCCCTGTCATGTTCCTTGGATTATTTACAAGTGGTATCCAAGCTCTTATTTTTGCAACTTTAGCCGCGGCTTATATAGGTGAATCCATGGAGGGCCACCATTGACTAGTTTTCGAAAGAGTCTTTTTTTTTTCGCTTCGACGAAGGAAATATAGGCGCGACTCAAACTAATCGACTTCGAAAAAACAATATCTATACCGACACTATATACGATTTAGAGTAATAGCAAAAAAGATTAGGCTATTGAACAGAGAATTGTAAAAAAAAGGGAAAGAGATCAA